GCTAGCGTAGCTTAATTAAAGCATAACACTGAAGATGTTAAGATGGGCCCTAGAAAGCCCCGCGGGCACAAAGGCTTGGTCCTGACTTTACTGTCAGCTTTAGCTATACTTACACATGCAAGTATCCGCCCCCCTGTGAGAATGCCCACAGTTCCCTGCTTGGGAACAAGGAGCTGGTATCAGGCACACCCTCTGTAGCCCATGACACCTTGCTTAGCCACACCCTCAAGGGAAATCAGCAGTGATAGATATTAAGCTATGAGTGAAAACTCGACTTAGTTAAAGCTAAGAGGGCCGGTAAAACTCGTGCCAGCCACCGCGGTTATACGAGAGGCCCAAGTTGACAGACAACGGCGTAAAGAGTGGTTAAGGAAACCCAAAAACTAAAGCCGAACGCTCTCAGAGCTGTTATACGCATCCGAAGGTATGAAGCCCAACTACGAAAGTGGCTTTACATCACCCGAACCCACGAAAGCTAAGAAACAAACTGGGATTAGATACCCCACTATGCTTAGCCCTAAACATCGATTATTTACTACACCCTAAATCCGCCCGGGAATTACGAGCATAAGTTTAAAACCCAAAGGACTTGGCGGTGCTTAACATCCACCTAGAGGAGCCTGTTCTAGAACCGATAACCCCCGTTCAACCTCACCCTCCCTTGCTTTTCCCGCCTATATACCACCGTCGTCAGCTTACCCTGTGAAGGTTTTATAGTAAGCAAAGTTGGCACAGCCTAAAACGTCAGGTCGAGGTGTAGTGCATGAGAGGGGAAGAAATGGGCTACATTCGCTACTAATAGCGAATTACGAATGTTGCATTGAAACATGCAGCTGAAGGAGGATTTAGCAGTAAGCAGAAAGCAGAGCGTCCCGCTGAAACTGGCCCTAAAGCGCGCACACACCGCCCGTCACCCTCCCCAAGCTTCCGGCCCTAATTAACTAAAACCCTATAACTGCAAAGGAGAGGAAAGTCGTAACATGGTAAGTGTACCGGAAGGTGCGCTTGGAAAAATCAGAGTGTAGCTAAGCTAGAAAAGCATCTCCCTTACACTGAGAAGTCATCCGTGCAAATCGGATCACCCTGACGCCTATCAGCTAGCCCCACCCCCCAACAGCAACAAATCAACATAAATAACCCCAAAAACACGCAAGACTACACGAACTAAACCATTCTCCCACCCTAGTATGGGCGACAGAAAAGGAACTAGTGGAGCAATAGAGAAAGTACCGCAAGGGAACGCTGAAAGAGAGATGAAATAGCCCAGTAAAGCTTAAAAAAACAGAGATTTAAACTCGTACCTTTTGCATCATGATTTAGCTAGCACCCTCAAGCAAAGAGCCCTTTAGTTTGATAACCCGAAACTAGGTGAGCTACTCCAAGACAGCCTATCAATTAGGGCGAACCCGTCTCTGTGGCAAAAGAGTGGGAAGAGCTTCGAGTAGAGGTGACAGACCTACCGAACCTAGTAATAGCTGGTTGCCTGGGAACTGGATAGAAGTTCAGCCTCATGGCTTCTCCCTTCACCTCCGTACTAACTTCCTCCGGATACTGTAAGAAACCATGAGAGTTAGTCAAAGGGGGTACAGCCCCTTTGAACCAAGATACAACTTTTACAGGTGGGTAAAGATCATAATAATTAAGGAAAAATGTTTGGGTGGGCCTAAAAGCAGCCATCCCCATAGAAAGCGTTAAAGCTCCGACATACTCTTCCTCCTCTTATCCTGATAACTTTATCTTAACCCCCTAACCTTACCAGGCCGCCCCATGCCAACATGGGCGTGACCATGCTAATATGAGTAATAAGAGAGCCCTACCCCTCTCTCCTCGCACACGTGTAAATCGGAACGGACTACCCACCGAAACTTAACGGCCCCAAACAAAGAGGGTATTGAAAAATTACCTAAGCAAACCAGAAAACCATCCATCTCCTTACCGTTAACCCCACACTGGTGTGCCACAAAGGAAAGACTAAAAGAAAGAGAAGGAACTCGGCAAACACATGAAGCCTCGCCTGTTTACCAAAAACATCGCCTCTTGCAAAACTAAAGAATAAGAGGTCCCGCCTGCCCAGTGACAACTAGTTCAACGGCCGCGGTATTTTGACCGTGCAAAGGTAGCGTAATCACTTGTCTTTTAAATGAAGACCTGTATGAATGGCATAACGAGGGCTTAGCTGTCTCCTCTATCCAGTCAATGAAATTGATCTCCCCGTGCAGAAGCGGGGGTAAAACCATAAGACGAGAAGACCCTATGGAGCTTTAGACACTAAGGCAGATCACGTTAAACAACTCCCAATAAGGAACAAAACTGAATGAGTCCTGCTTAAATGTCTTCGGTTGGGGCGACCATGGGGAAATAAAAAACCCCCACGTGGACTGGGAGCACCTTCCCCCTCTTCCCTCCTCCCAAAACTGAGAGCTACCGCTCTAATTAACAGAAATTCTGACCAAAAATGATCCGGCAACGCCGATCAACGGACCAAGTTACCCTAGGGATAACAGCGCAATCCCCTTTTAGAGCCCATATCGACAAGGGGGTTTACGACCTCGATGTTGGATCAGGACATCCTAATGGTGCAGCCGCTATTAAGGGTTCGTTTGTTCAACGATTAAAGTCCTACGTGATCTGAGTTCAGACCGGAGTAATCCAGGTCAGTTTCTATCTATGCTATGATCTTTTCTAGTACGAAAGGACCGAAAAGAAGAGGCCCCTGCTTTAAGTACGCCTCACCCCCACCTAATGAAAGCATCTAAACTAGGCAAGAGGGCATGCCCTTCATGCCCAAGAAAACGGCATGTTAAGGTGGCAGAGCCCGGCGACTGCAAAAGACCTAAGCCCTTTCCACAGAGGTTCAAATCCTCTCCTTAGCTATGATCTCCACACTTATTACCCATATCCTCAACCCCCTAGCCTTCATCGTCCCCGTCCTCCTAGCCGTTGCGTTCCTCACCCTCCTTGAACGAAAAGTACTAGGTTACATACAACTACGAAAAGGCCCAAACGTTGTTGGACCTTACGGCCTTCTTCAGCCTATCGCCGACGGCGTAAAACTATTTATTAAAGAACCTGTCCGCCCCTCCACCTCCTCCCCCGTCTTATTCCTCCTTACCCCCATGCTAGCTCTCACCCTTGCCCTCACTCTTTGAGCCCCTATACCTCTTCCCTACCCTGTTGTAGATTTAAATCTAGGTATTCTTTTTATTCTGGCACTATCAAGCCTCGCAGTCTACTCTATCTTAGGCTCAGGCTGAGCCTCCAACTCAAAATACGCCCTCATCGGAGCTCTTCGTGCCGTAGCCCAAACCATTTCCTACGAAGTCAGCTTAGGACTCATCCTCCTTAACATCATCATTTTCACAGGAGGATTCACCCTCCAAACCTTTAACACCGCCCAAGAAGGCATTTGGCTAGTCCTTCCAGCCTGACCCCTAGCAGCAATATGATACATTTCCACCCTAGCAGAAACCAATCGTGCTCCCTTCGACCTAACAGAAGGTGAATCTGAACTAGTCTCTGGATTTAACGTCGAATACGCAGGGGGCCCCTTTGCCCTATTCTTCCTAGCAGAATATGCCAACATCCTACTTATAAACACACTTTCTGCCACCCTATTCTTAGGAGCTTCTCACATTCCTACTATTCCTGAACTTACTGCTGTAAACCTCATAACTAAAGCAGCACTACTATCCATTGTATTCCTATGAGTTCGGGCCTCCTACCCTCGATTCCGATACGACCAACTCATGCACCTTATCTGAAAAAACTTCCTCCCCTTAACACTCGCACTGGTTATTTGACACCTCGCGCTGCCAATCGCATTCGCCGGCCTCCCACCCCAACTCTAACCCCGGAGCTGTGCCTGAAGTAAAGGGCCACTTTGATAGAGTGAACCATGGGGGTTAAAGTCCCCCCGGCTCCTTAGAAAGAAGGGATTCGAACCCTACCTAAAGAGATCAAAACTCTTAGTGCTTCCGCTACACCACTTCCTAGTAAAGTCAGCTAAACAAGCTATTGGGCCCATACCCCAAATATGTAGGTTAAACCCCTTCCTCTACTAATGAACCCGTACATTTTAGCCACCTTACTGTTTGGACTAGGCCTAGGTACTACAGTTACATTTGCTAGCTCACACTGGCTCCTAGCATGAATGGGGTTAGAAATTAACACCCTCGCCATCCTTCCCCTTATGGCTCAACATCACCACCCCCGAGCAGTTGAAGCAACCACCAAGTATTTCCTCACTCAGGCTACCGCAGCCGCCATACTATTATTTGCTAGCACAACCAACGCTTGACTCACCGGCCAATGAGATATTCTCCACATATCCCACCCCCTCCCTACAACAATAATTACCCTTGCTTTAGCCCTAAAAATTGGGCTAGCTCCAACACATACATGACTTCCCGAAGTACTTCAAGGCCTAGACCTGACCACAGGACTCATTTTATCTACCTGACAAAAACTAGCACCCTTCGCCCTCCTTCTACAAATTCAAACAACTAACCCTACAATCCTTATTCTGCTCGGAGTCCTATCAACACTTGTAGGCGGCTGAGGAGGCTTAAACCAAACCCAATTACGGAAAATTCTTGCTTATTCCTCAATCGCACACCTAGGCTGAATAATTTTAATCCTACAATTCTCCCCTTCCCTCACCCTCCTGGCATTACTCACATATTTCATTATGACATTCTCAACTTTCCTAGTCTTTAAACTCAATAAATCAACTAACATTAACACACTCGCCACCTCCTGAACTAAAGCCCCCATCCTCACATCACTCGCACCTCTAGTTCTCCTTTCACTAGGCGGCCTTCCCCCTCTCACAGGCTTCATGCCGAAATGGCTAATCCTTCAAGAACTAGCCAAACAAGACCTAGCCCCCTTGGCCACCCTAGCTGCTCTAACTGCCCTCCTCAGCCTTTACTTCTACCTTCGCATCTCTTACGCTATAACCTTAACTATATTCCCCAATAACTTAACAGGTACAACCCCATGGCGATTCTCATCCTCCCAACTTTCCCTACCCCTGGCCATTTCAACCACAGCAACAATCTCCCTTCTTCCCCTCACACCCGCCGCAGTTGCCCTTCTTACCCCCTAAGGGACTTAGGATAGCACAAGACCAAGAGCCTTCAAAGCCCTAAGCGGGAGTGAAAATCTCCCAGTCCCTGATAAGACTTGCGGGACATTACCCCACATCTCCTGCATGCAAAACAGACACTTTAATTAAGCTAAAGCCTTCCTAGATAGGCAGGCCTCGATCCTACAAACTCTTAGTTAACAGCTAAGTGCTCAAACCAGCGAGCATCTATCTACCTTTCCCCCGCCTAATCAGACAAATAATAGGCGGGGGAAAGCCCCGGCAGGGGGTTAGCCTGCTTCTTTAGATTTGCAATCTAATATGTAAAACACCTCAGGGCTTGGTAAGAAGAGGATTCGAACCTCTGTCTATGGGGCTACAATCCACCGCTTAAAACTCAGCCATCCTACCTGTGGCAATCACACGTTGATTTTTCTCGACCAATCACAAAGACATCGGCACCCTCTATCTAGTATTTGGTGCTTGAGCCGGAATGGTGGGCACTGCCCTGAGCCTCCTAATTCGAGCTGAACTTAGCCAACCTGGCGCTTTACTAGGCGATGATCAAATTTATAACGTAATCGTTACAGCCCACGCCTTCGTAATAATCTTCTTTATAGTAATGCCAATTATGATTGGAGGTTTCGGAAACTGACTGATCCCTCTAATGATCGGAGCCCCAGACATGGCCTTCCCTCGTATAAACAACATGAGCTTTTGACTGCTCCCTCCTTCATTCCTTCTACTCCTCGCCTCCTCCGGGGTTGAAGCCGGGGCCGGCACAGGGTGAACTGTTTACCCGCCTCTAGCAGGTAACCTAGCCCACGCAGGAGCATCTGTTGACCTAACTATTTTCTCTCTCCATCTAGCTGGTATTTCCTCCATCTTAGGAGCTATCAACTTTATCACTACCATCATTAACATGAAACCAGCTGCCGTTTCAATGTACCAAATCCCCCTATTCGTCTGAGCAGTACTAATTACAGCTGTCCTTCTACTCCTTTCTCTGCCCGTCCTAGCTGCTGGGATCACAATGCTTCTCACGGATCGAAATCTTAACACTGCCTTCTTCGACCCAGCAGGGGGTGGTGATCCAATCCTTTATCAACACCTATTCTGATTCTTCGGACACCCAGAGGTTTATATTCTTATTCTACCAGGCTTCGGAATGATCTCCCATATTGTTGCCTACTATTCTGGTAAAAAAGAACCTTTCGGTTATATGGGAATGGTTTGAGCTATGATGGCTATTGGCCTTCTAGGCTTCATTGTCTGAGCCCATCACATGTTTACAGTCGGAATGGACGTTGACACACGTGCCTACTTCACATCTGCTACAATGATCATTGCCATCCCAACCGGTGTTAAAGTCTTTAGCTGACTCGCAACCCTTCATGGAGGCTCTATCAAATGAGAAACTCCACTTCTGTGAGCCCTTGGCTTTATCTTCCTATTTACAGTTGGAGGACTAACCGGGATCGTGCTTGCCAACTCCTCGCTAGACATTGTCCTTCACGATACATATTATGTAGTAGCCCACTTCCACTACGTTCTCTCTATGGGAGCCGTCTTTGCCATCGTTGCCGCTTTCGTCCACTGATTCCCCTTATTTACCGGTTACACGCTGCACAGCACATGAACAAAAATCCACTTCGGAGTAATGTTCGTAGGTGTAAACCTCACATTCTTCCCACAACACTTCCTAGGGCTAGCTGGTATGCCTCGGCGATACTCAGACTACCCAGACGCCTACACCCTATGAAATACAGTTTCCTCTATTGGATCCCTTGTCTCACTTGTTGCTGTAATTATGTTCCTATTTATTATTTGAGAAGCATTTACAGCCAAACGAGAAGTACTTTCAGTAGAACTCACCGCTACAAACGTAGAGTGACTGCACGGCTGCCCACCCCCATACCACACCTTCGAACAGCCTGCATTTATTCAAGTACGATCAAACTAACGAGAAAGGGAGGAGTTGAACCCCCATGAATTGGTTTCAAGCCAACCACATAACCGCTCTGTCACTTTCTTCATAAGACACTAGTAAAAAGCTATTACACTGCCTTGTCGAGGCAGAATTGCGGGTTAAACCCCCGCGTGTCTTGTTTCATAATGGCACATCCCTCGCAACTAGGATTTCAAGATGCAGCTTCACCTCTGATAGAAGAACTTCTTCATTTCCACGACCACGCCCTAATGATCGTCTTTTTAATCAGCACAATAGTACTTTACATTATTGTGGCTATGGTTACCGCTAAATTTACTGACAAACTCATCTTGGACTCCCAAGAAATTGAAATTATTTGAACCCTCCTTCCCGCAATTATCCTTATCCTCATTGCCCTCCCTTCCCTTCGCATTCTTTACCTAATAGACGAAATTAATGACCCACATTTAACTATTAAAGCCATGGGTCACCAATGATACTGAAGCTATGAGTATACAGACTACGAAGATCTTGGATTCGACTCATACATGATCCCCACCCAAGACCTGACACCCGGTCAATTCCGTCTCTTAGAAGCAGACCACCGAATGGTGATCCCAGTCGAATCACCAATTCGAGTCCTCATTTCCGCCGAAGATGTTCTACACTCCTGAGCCATCCCCTCCCTAGGAGTAAAAGTTGATGCAGTTCCCGGACGACTCAACCAAACAACCTTCATTGTTAATCGACCCGGAGTATTCTATGGACAATGCTCAGAAATTTGCGGGGCTAATCATAGCTTTATACCTATTGTAGTTGAGGCAGTCCCTCTCGAACACTTTGAAAACTGAACCTCTCTAATAATCGAAGACGCCTCGCTAAGAAGCTAAACAGGTCCAGCGTTAGCCTTTTAAGCTAAAGATTGGTGACTACCACCCACCCTTAGCGACATGCCCCAACTTAATCCCACACCCTGATTTGCTATCCTAGCTTTTTCCTGATTGATCTTCCTAACCGTAATTCCCCCTAAAGTCTTAGCACACTCTTTCCCTAACGAACCCACCTCTCACAGCACCGAAAAACCCAAAACAGAACCCTGAAACTGACCATGGTACTAAGCTTCTTCGACCAATTTATAAGCCCCACCTACCTCGGCATCCCACTAATTGCCCTTGCTTTAGCCCTCCCCTGAATCCTATACCCAACACCATCAAATCGCTGATTAAATAACCGATTACTCACCCTCCAAGGCTGATTCATCAACCGATTTACACAACAACTACTATTACCCCTTAACCCCGGAGGCCACAAATGAGCCCTTCTCTTCACCTCCCTTATGGTCTTCCTAATCTCATTAAACATGCTAGGCCTACTACCTTACACCTTCACCCCTACAACCCAACTATCCTTAAACATGGGCCTTGCAGTTCCCCTCTGACTTGCAACAGTCATTATTGGAATACGAAACCAACCAACCCACGCCCTAGGTCACCTCCTCCCTGAAGGAACCCCAACCCTTCTAATCCCCGTTCTTATTATTATCGAAACTATCAGCCTATTCATTCGCCCTCTTGCCCTAGGGGTCCGACTGACTGCCAACTTAACAGCTGGCCACCTACTAATTCAACTTATTGCAACAGCCGCCTTCGTACTCCTCCCCCTTATGCCAACCGTAGCTATTTTAACAGCCACACTCCTATTCCTACTTACCCTACTGGAGGTCGCTGTAGCTATAATCCAAGCTTATGTCTTCGTCCTCCTTCTAAGCCTCTACCTACAAGAAAACGTTTAATGGCCCATCAATCACACCCATACCACATAGTCGACCCCAGCCCGTGACCTTTAACGGGCGCCGTCGCTGCCCTACTAATGACATCAGGTCTCGCAATCTGATTCCACTTCCACTCCGTCTCCCTTATAACATTAGGCACTGCTCTACTTGTCCTAACAATCTGCCAGTGATGACGTGACGTCGTCCGAGAAGGCACATTCCAAGGACACCACACCCCTCCTGTCCAAAAAGGTCTTCGATATGGAATGATCCTTTTTATTACTTCTGAAGTGCTCTTTTTCCTAGGTTTCTTCTGAGCCTTTTACCACTCAAGCTTAGCCCCTACACCTGAACTTGGAGGTCATTGACCCCCCACAGGCATTACTGCCTTAGACCCCTTTGAAGTTCCACTTCTTAATACCGCTGTTCTACTTGCTTCCGGAGTAACAGTCACCTGAGCCCACCATAGCATTATGGAGGCAAAACGAAAACAAGCAATCCAATCTCTTGCACTTACAATTCTCCTTGGTGCTTACTTTACCTTCCTGCAAGCCCTAGAGTACAGCGAAGCACCATTTACAATCGCAGACGGAGTCTACGGCGCCACCTTCTTCGTAGCAACCGGGTTCCACGGCCTCCACGTCCTTATTGGCTCAACTTTCCTAGCTGTCTGCCTACTCCGACAAATCCGCCACCACTTTACCTCAAGCCACCACTTCGGCTTCGAAGCAGCCGCCTGATACTGACACTTCGTAGATGTTGTTTGACTCTTCCTATACATCTCCATCTACTGATGAGGATCATAATCTTTCTAGTATTAAAGTGAGTATAAGTGACTTCCAATCACCTGGTCTTGGTTAAAATCCAAGGAAAGATAATGAACTTAATCACAACAATTATTACCATTACTATTGCACTCTCTACTATCCTCGCTATCGTCTCCTTCTGACTCCCTCAAATAACCCCTGACCACGAAAAACTCTCTCCATACGAATGCGGGTTTGACCCTCTTGGATCTGCCCGACTACCCTTCTCCCTCCGATTCTTTCTCGTTGCAATCCTCTTTCTTCTTTTTGACCTAGAAATTGCCCTACTGCTCCCTCTCCCCTGAGGAGACCAATTGACATCCCCCCTCCTGACCTTCTTCTGGGCCTCCGCCGTCTTAATCCTCCTCACCCTCGGCCTAATCTATGAATGACTTCAAGGAGGGTTAGAATGAGCCGAATAGGTGGCTAGTCTAAAAAAAACATTTGATTTCGGCTCAAAAACTTGTGGTTAAAGTCCGCAGCTGCCTAATGACCCCTGTTCACTTCGCCTTCTCCTCAACCTTTATACTAGGCTTAACAGGCCTGGCCTTCCACCGATACCATCTCCTCTCCGCTCTCCTCTGCTTAGAAGGCATGATGCTCTCCCTGTTTATTGCCCTCTCCTTGTGGACCCTCCAACTGGACTCTACTAGCTTCTCAGCAGCCCCTATGCTCCTACTAGCATTTTCAGCCTGTGAAGCAAGTGCAGGCCTTGCCCTGTTAGTAGCCACTGCCCGCACCCACGGAACTGACCGCCTGCAAAGCCTAAACCTCCTACAATGCTAAAAATTCTCGTCCCCACCCTCATGCTAATCCCCGCAACCTGGCTCACCCCCGCCAAATGGCTTTGACCCTCCACTCTTTCCCACAGCTTTATTATTGCTCTATTCAGCCTGACCTGGCTTAAAAACATATCAGAAACCGGCTGATCCTCATTAGGATTATATATGGCAACGGACTCTTTGTCAACCCCCCTTCTGGTCCTCACCTGCTGGCTCCTCCCACTAATAATTCTTGCAAGCCAAAACCACATAGCCCCCGAACCAATCAATCGCCAACGAATATACATTACACTCCTAATCTCCTTGCAATTCTTCCTAATTATGGCCTTTAGCGCTACCGAAGTAATTATGTTCTACGTTATATTTGAAGCAACCCTTATCCCTACCCTTATTATTATTACCCGGTGAGGTAATCAAACAGAACGCCTTAACGCAGGAACATACTTTCTCTTCTACACCCTGGCCGGCTCACTCCCACTCTTGGTTGCCCTCCTCCTTCTACAAAACAGCGCAGGCACTCTATCACTCCTAACCCTGCAATACTCCGACCCCCTCCCCCTCACCTCTTACGCAGACAAGTTGTGGTGAGCCGGCTGCTTAATAGCCTTCCTAGTAAAAATACCCCTATACGGCGTACACCTCTGACTTCCAAAAGCACACGTCGAAGCCCCTATCGCCGGCTCAATAATCCTTGCCGCCGTCTTACTCAAATTAGGAGGCTACGGTATAATACGAATGATAATAGTACTAGAACCCCTCACCAAAGAACTAAGCTACCCCTTCATCATCTTTGCCCTCTGGGGAGTTATTATAACCGGCTCCATCTGCCTCCGCCAAACAGACCTAAAATCCCTCATCGCTTACTCTTCTGTCAGCCATATGGGTCTAGTCGCGGGCGGGATTCTCATTCAAACCCCCTGAGGCTTTACAGGAGCCCTTATTCTTATAATCGCACATGGTTTAACCTCCTCCGCTTTATTCTGCTTAGCAAACACCAACTATGAACGAACACATAGCCGAACCATACTTTTAGCACGAGGCCTTCAAATAGTCCTCCCTTTAATGGCCACATGATGATTCATCTCTAGCCTAGCCAACCTCGCCCTTCCCCCTCTGCCCAATCTTATAGGTGAGTTAATGATCATTACCTCCCTCTTTAACTGATCTTGATGGACCTTAGCACTTACAGGGGCCGGCACCCTCATTACTGCTGGATATTCACTATACATGTTCCTCATAACACAACGAGGCCCACTCCCAGCACATATCATCTCCCTAGACCCTACCCACTCCCGTGAGCACTTACTGATTATCCTTCACCTCATCCCCTTACTCCTCCTCATCCTTAAGCCAGAACTGATCTGAGGCTGGACCGCCTGTAGATATAGTTTAATAAAAATGTCAGATTGTGATTCTGAAGATAGGGGTTAAACCCCTCTTATCCACCGAGAGAGGCTCGTTAGCAGCGAAGACTGCTAATCTTCGCCACCCTGGTTAGACCCCACGGCTCACTCGCCCAAGCTCCTATAGGATAACAGCTCATCCGTTGGTCTTAGGAACCAAAGATTCTTGGTGCAAATCCAAGTAGCAGCTATGCACCCCACTTCACTTATGATAACATCAAGTTTAATCATTATTTTTACATTACTTGGATATCCTCTACTCACAACCCTTTCCCCCCGCCCCCAAGAACCCCACTGGGCCCTCTCCCAAGTTAAAACAGCAGTTAAACTAGCCTTCTTCGTGAGCCTACTACCTCTCTTCCTATTCCTTAATGAAGGTCTAGAAACAATCGTCACCAGCTGAACCTGAATAAACACTATTACCTTCGACGTCAACATTAGCCTTAAGTTCGACCACTACTCTATTATCTTCACCCCTATTGCCCTCTACGTAACATGATCTATCCTAGAATTTGCATCCTGATACATACATGCAGACCCATATATAAACCGCTTCTTCAAATACCTTTTAATTTTCCTCATCGCCATGATTGTCCTGGTCACAGCTAACAATATATTCCAACTTTTCATTGGCTGAGAAGGCGTCGGAATTATATCTTTCCTCCTTATCGGGTGGTGATATGGTCGAGCCGATGCGAACACCGCAGCCCTTCAAGCAGTACTATATAACCGAGTTGGAGATGTTGGTCTAATTTTTGCCATAGCCTGAATAGCAACAAACCTCAACTCATGAGAAATGCAACAAATATTCGCAGCTTCCAAAAACCTAGACCTTACATTCCCTTTATTAGGACTTATCATCGCAGCAACTGGTAAATCAGCCCAGTTCGGCCTACACCCCTGGCTCCCATCAGCCATGGAGGGCCCTACACCGGTCTCTGCCCTACTGCACTCAAGCACCATGGTAGTAGCAGGCATTTTCCTCCTCGTGCGAATAAGCCCTCTGATAGAGAACAACCCCACTGCCCTCACCATCTGCCTTTGCCTAGGCGCCCTAACAACATTATTCACTGCCACCTGCGCCCTCACCCAGAATGACATCAAGAAAATCGTCGCTTTCTCCACATCCAGTCAACTCGGCCTTATAATGGTCACTATTGGACTCAACCAACCCCAACTAGCCTTCCTCCACATCTGCACTCACGCCTTCTTCAAAGCAATACTCTTCTTATGCTCAGGCTCCATTATCCACAGCTTAAACGATGAACAAGACATTCGAAAAATAGGAGGTATACACCACCTCACCCCCTTCACATCCTCCTGCCTAACCATCGGAAGCCTTGCCCTCACGGGCACCCCTTTCTTAGCAGGCTTCTTCTCAAAAGATGCAATCATTGAAGCCCTCAACACATCGCACCTAAACGCCTGAGCCCTCACTCTTACCCTCCTAGCCACCTCATTCACAGCAGTCTACAGCCTTCGTGTCGTTTTCTTCGTCTCCATGGGCCATCCTCGATTTAACTCCCTCTCACCTATTAACGAAAACAACCCAGCCGTCCTAAACCCCATTAAACGACTAGCTTGAGGAAGCATCATCGCTGGCCTCCTCATTACCTCCAACATCCTGCCTCTAAAAACACCCGTTATGTCTATACCCCCTCTACTCAAACTAGCCGCTCTTGCAGTTACAATCACTGGCCTTCTTATTGCACTCGAACTGGCCTCCTTAACAAGCAAACAATTTAAACCCACCCCCCTTCTCCCGACCCATCACTTCTCCAACATGCTTGGCTTCTTCCCAGCAATTATTCACCGCTTCACCCCAAAACTTAATCTGGTCCTAGGCCAAACAATTGCTAACCAAATAGTAGACCAAACCTGATTAGAAAAAACAGGCCCTAAAGCCGTAACCTCTCTCAGTCTCCCTTTAGTTACAACTACAAGTAACCTTCAACAAGGTATAATCAAAACATACCTCACCCTGTTCCTCCTCACACTTACCCTGATAACACTGTTACTCTCGTACTAAACTGCCCGAAGGGCCCCTCGACTCAACCCTCGAGTCAACTCCAAGACCACGAACAAAGTAAGTAACAGCACTCAAGCACTGATAATTAACATTCATCCCCCTGATGAATACATCAGAGCTACTCCCCCTACATCCCCTCGAAACACAGAAAACTCCCCAAGCTCATCAACTGAGACCCAAGAAGACTCATACCACCCCCCTCAAAACAACCCTGACACCAACACCACCCCTACCATATAAACCACTATATACATCACCACGGGCCGGCTCCCCCACGTCTCAGGGTAAGGCTCAGCAGCCAAGGCTGCTGAATACGCAAACACAACCAACATCCCACCTAAATAAATTAAAAACAGTACCAAAGATAAAAAAGGACCCCCATGCCCCACCAAAACCCCACACCCCATACCTGCTACTACCACCAACCCTAAAGCAGCAAAATATGGAGAAGGGTTAGAAGCAACCGCAACTAACCCTAAAACAAAAGAAAGTAAAATAAGATACATGATAAAAGTCATAATTCCTGCCAGGACTCTAACCAGGACTAATGGCTTGAAAAACCACCGTTGTTACTTCAACTACAAGAACCTTAATGGCAAATCTCCGGAAAACCCACCCCCTCCTAAAAATCGCAAATGACGCACTAGTTGACCTCCCTGCCCCCTCCAACATTTCAGTCTGATGAAACTTCGGCTCCCTTCTCGGCCTCTGCTTAGCAACCCAGCTCCTTACAGGCCTTTTCCTCGCTATACACTACACCTCGGACATCGCAACAGCCTTCACATCCGTAGCCCACATCTGCCGGGACGTGAATTACGGCTGACTCATTCGAAATATACATGCCAACGGCGCATCTTTCTTCTTCATCTGCATTTACCTCCATATCGGTCGAGGCCTCTACTATGGCTCTTACCTGTATAAAGAGACATGAAACGTAGGTGTAGTCCTCCTACTTCTAGTCATGATAACCGCCTTCGTCGGCTACGTCCTCCCCTGAGGACAAATGTCGTTCTGAGGTGCCACTGTCATTACAAACCTTCTTTCTGCCGTCCCTTACGTCGGCAACACTTTAGTCCAATGAATTTGAGGAGGCTTCTCCGTTGATAACGCCACCCTCACCCGATTCTTTGCCTTCCACTTCCTACTTCCCTTTATTATTGCTGCCATAACTGTTATCCACCTCCTTTTCCTCCACGAAACAGGATCAAACAACCCCACTGGGCTAAACTCAGACGCAGATAAAATTTCATTCCACCCCTACTTCTCCTACAAAGACCTCCTAGGTTTTGCCGCCCTTCTAATTGGCCTAACCTCTCTTGCCCTTTTCTCCCCCAACCTGCTCGGTGACCCCGACAACTTTACGCCGGCAAACCCCCTTGTAACTCCTCCTCACATTAAACCTGAGTGATATTTCCTCTTTGCGTATGCCATCCTACGATCAATTCCTAATAAACTAGGGGGAGTCCTTGCCCTATTAGCATCTATCCTAGTACTAATAGTAGTCCCCATCCTTCACACATCTAAACAACGAGGCCTAACCTTCCGACCCCTAACCCAATTCCTATTCTGAACCCTCGTCGCAGATGTGGCCATCCTAACCTGAATCGGTGGCATGCCCGTCGAACATCCTTTCATCATTATCGGACAGGTGGCCTCATTCCTGTATTTCTTCCTATTCCTAGTCCTCACCCCACTAGCCGGCTGACTAGAGAACAAAGCTCTCGGATGAGCCTGCACTAGTAGCTCAGTATCAGAGCGCCGGTCTTGTAAACCGGATGCCGGAGGTTCAATTCCTCCCTACTGCTCAAAGAAAGAAGATTTTAACTTCTACCCCTAACTCCCAAAGCTAGGATTCTCACATTAAACTATTCTTTGTTTAATATTTCAATGACATGTATGCGAACAACCATATCCTCAACCCACGTGAGTAAACGTATGTTCTCATACCCTGCTATGGTTTATCACCATTAATCTATTGCAACCATACAAGCATGGACATGCATGTTTTATCGACATAAGCATGGATATTAAGGAGACCAGGACATGTACGCTGTACAAGCAATGTTTAGCACATAAATTCTAGCTTGTGCAGTATTGCTTTCAGACCAGTCCGATTACATTAAGCAACCACAATCCCTTAACAAAGTAATTCAACGCGCAGTAAGAGACCACCAACCAGTGTATCTGCAAGCTAACTCTTATTGATGGTCAGGGACAAGCAATGGAGATTTACATTTGGTGATTTATTCCTGGCATTTGGTTCCTATTTCAAGGATAAAGAGCTGATTATTCCCCAAACTTGTTACACCCACATAGGTTAATGGTGACAAACAGTTAATTCATCACCCAGCATGCAAGCATTATCTCCAGTGGGTAAGGGGTTTAATTTTTTAATCCTCCTTTCATCTGGCATTTCAGAGTGTATGTATTAACACGAATTGAAGGTAGCACAAACCAATTCCTGTTTTCCGAGGAATATATGTTTATGGTGATAAGACATAACCTAATATTCACCATGATTGGGGTATCAGGAGCATAAATGCAATCTTACTCCTAAATATATTAAGACTCCCCCTTTTTGCGCGAAAAACCCCCCTACCCCCCTAAACTCCTGAGATTGCTAACACTCCTGAAAACCCCCCGGAAACAGGAAAACCTCTAACAGCTTATTTTTTCCAATTTAATGTGTATCTATTTATATTATTAAAATATTTCACCC